AGGTGTAACCTTTCGCTCAATACTAGAATCGCCAATTGAAGCATCTGAGGCTGCATTAATCGGGGATACACGACAGAAGGAATGGTTTTTTTTATCTATAAACTTCACCTTCAACAAGCGTAGATTTTTTCAATAATCTTTTTTTTGTTCTTTTCTATCCCGAATCGTCTTTCGGTCTTAGAAGAAAGAAAGCGGTAAATAAAAAACTAATCAAATCGCACCATCTCTGTAATAGGTAAATGCCTCTTTTTCTCCTACAGTTGTCGGAATTATTCGTAATAATATATTGGCTACAATCGAAAAGGTCTTATCAATAAAATTTCCGTTTATCCGCGATCTAGGCATAGGTAAAAATCCATTCTATAATTCGTTTCATTACCTCTTGTGAGAAAATTATCCCACAAAAAAAAGGAATTGTACAGTACAAAATAACATAAAAGCAGACGCGTTAAAAAAAGATCCGTTGATTCGTTCCAACTCATTGATTAAATCAGGTAGAAATATCAGAAAAAAAAAATAGCGCCATCTTTGCAAACAAGATATATAGCCTTATTGTTTTGAACATTTTTTCACAAACAAAAAAAAAGTTATCCTTTTTCCCCAGACTCAAAGGAAGAATTTTTTCTTTGCTGAAAGGGTTTCCATTTTTATAGTTAGAACGGAGTCGATTGTCCGTCCCATCTACCAATCGAATTTGAACAACTCGCCATTCGCGCGGGTTCTCGGTCATAATCATTGTGTAGGAGAGATGGCCGAGTGGTTCAAGGCGTAGCATTGGAACTGCTATGTAGACTTTTGTTTACCGGGGGTTCGAATCCCTCTCTTTCCGTACCTTGACCTAATTCATCAATGTTACTGACTGCAATGGATCCAAGCAAAAAAGAATGAATACCGAGCAGTCAGACCTTTTTTTGAGATATGAGATATATTAGCAATTCCTACGGAAAATAAGGGAAAGAAAGGGAAGGGGCAGGCAGGGGATAAAAATCTACCCTCGGATTTATGATACATGAATGGGATAAAAAAACTCCACGGATCAAACTCCTTACCTTACCTTGTATCCCTTTTCTTAAGTTAGGTGAAATGAAAGGGGAAATTTGTACGAGCCCTTTATTTTAGTTAGGTTTAAGTTTGACGAGAATAATATTCTACGACAAGCAATTCATTGATTTTCAAACCGACCCATTGACTATCTATTATTTGATTGACTAATCCTTTATATTGGAATGCGCGAAGAGTCAAATGCTTTGGCAATTCCTCATGGTGGGATGAATCAAGATAATTTTGAATCAGAGATCGAGATTTTGGGTCATCCCTTACTGTAATAATATCTCGGGGTTTGCAACGATAACTTGGTATATCGACTATACGACCATTAACTAAAATATGTCGATGGTTAACCAACTGGCGGGCTTGAGGAATAGTTGAAGCCATACCCAATCGAAAAAGAATGTTATCCAAACGCATTTCAAGTAATTGTAGTAAAACCAGACCGGTTGACCCTTTGGCTTTTCCGGCGATACGAACATATTTAAGTAATTGTCTTTCTGTAAGACCATAATGAAAACGCAATTTTTGTTTTTCTTCTAAACGAATTCGATATTGAGATTTTTTTACGGAGCGCGATTGGTTTCTAAAATCGCTTCCGGCTCTAGGCCTTTTACTCGTTAGTCCCGGCAAAGCCCCCAGACGGCGTATTTTTTTGAAACGAGGCCCTCGGTAACGTGACATAAAGACTCCTTATTTTATTGAATTTCATAAACCTAAATTAAAACTGAGCTACATGATAAATGAAGCGAAATCCGCTGAAGTATTGGACTACAAAGAATACTAAGATTATTTGTATCAAATTACAGAACCTTTTTGTATTGTATACGCATATAGAAATATAAATAAAAAAGGGGGTTCCTTTTCTTGATTTATTCTGCCGAAATCTAACTTCCTCCAACTTTTATTCATAATTGGAAGCTCCTACAACATACTGGATCGATGATCCTTGGAAGAAGGGGAAGAAGCCTTTTCAATGTTCTTTTCTTTCAAAAAGACATTATCAAACATGTAAAAAAAAAATATAGAAAAGCCGGCTATCGGAATCGAACCGATGACCATCGCATTACAAATGCGATGCTCTAACCTCTGAGCTAAGCGGGCTTAAATAAGAGAAATTTTACATGCGTAGAGATCCTAGGATCTTATCTATTAACCTTCCATTATTAGCTATTCATAAAGAATAAAATAGAAAATAGAATTTCAAATAAATGTTGAATACAATAACAATAGATATAGAACATAACGATTAATCTAACAATTACGAGAATCTAGCGATGATATATATTAGCGAATTTGGATTTTTTTATCAATTCTATATTGATCAACAATAAATATCTTACTCTTAATTAGATAATAAAAGAATATTTTTTTTTTATTTAATAAATTGGAATTTGAGTTAGTTTTGGTTATGTTATATAAGGTCTTCATTAAGGAAGGGGCAAGTATAAAA